ATGAACAAATATCTTACACGTTGGCTATTTTCTACTAATCATAAGGATATAGGTACTTTATATTTACTATTTGGTGCTTTTTCTGGGATGGCGGGGACAGCTTCAAGTATGTTAATACGCCTAGAACTGTCCGCCCCAGGTAGTATGTTAGGAGATGATCATCTATATAATGTGATTGTGACATCACATGCTTTATTAATGATTTTCTTCCTGGTAATGCCAGTAATGATAGGGGGATTCGGAAATTGGTTTGTGCCAATTATGATTGGTGCGCCCGATATGGCCTTTCCTAGATTAAACAATATCAGTTTTTGGTTATTACCGCCTTCTCTAATACTATTGGTTGGGTCTATGTTTGTGGAACAGGGGGCAGGGACAGGCTGGACCGTTTATCCCCCACTATCAAGCATTCAAGCCCATTCAGGGGGAGCAGTGGATATGGCTATATTTAGTTTACATCTAGCTGGTGTATCTTCCATTTTAAGTTCTATTAACTTTATAACTACTATAATTAACATGAGGGTTCCTGGTATGAGTATGCATAGATTGCCCCTATTTGTCTGGTCTGTATTAATTACTACAATATTGTTATTATTATCTCTACCAGTGTTAGCTGGTGCAATTACAATGTTATTAACAGATAGAAATTTTAATACAACATTCTTTGACCCTGCGGGAGGGGGAGATCCTATTTTATTCCAGCACTTATTTTGGTTTTTTGGACATCCTGAAGTCTATATATTAATTCTCCCAGGATTTGGTATGGTATCTCAAATTATACCCACATTTTCTGCTAAACAACATATTTTTGGTTATTTAGGTATGGTCTATGCTATGATTTCTATTGGAGTATTAGGATTTATTGTTTGGGCCCACCATATGTTCACCGTTGGTATGGATGTCGATACTCGTGCCTACTTTACTGCTGCCACTATGATTATTGCTGTTCCTACCGGTATTAAGATATTTAGCTGGCTAGCTACTATATATGGGGGAAGCCTGCGGCTTGATACACCTATGTTGTGGGCTATTGGCTTCGTGTTCCTATTTACCATTGGTGGTTTAACTGGAGTTATATTAGCTAATAGTTCATTAGATATAGCACTACACGATACTTATTATGTAGTGGCTCACTTCCATTATGTGTTATCTATGGGGGCCATATTTGCTATATTTGGAGGATACTACTACTGGTTTGGGAAAATTACAGGTTATAGTTATAATGAATTATACGGTAAGATCCATTTCTGGATTATGTTTATCGGAGTTAATTTAACTTTCTTCCCCCAACATTTTTTGGGTTTAGCCGGATTACCTAGAAGATACTCGGATTTTCCTGATGCCTATCAAGATTGGAACTTAGTGAGTTCTTGCGGGGCTGTAATAGCCCTAGTAGGAATTATATGGTTCTTATACTTGTCTTATGAGGCACTGGCAGCCGAAAGACCATTTAAGGGGTGGTCAACTTCGCCTGGCTCGTTAGAATGGTCTTTATCTTCTCCGCCTGCTTTTCATACTTATAATGAATTACCGTTTGTTTATCAGCGTAAATTAAGTCATGGGGATGATTTAAATATTATTTCCACACTACTCCTTTGACCTTGGGGAGTATATAAGGCAATGTGTTCTTCTAATACATGCAAGGCCCTGAGTCGGGGCCCTACTGGTGAGTATAAAACGGATATTATATCGGTTGACGTATTAGAATAGGCGGGATAGTGGCCCACCTGGTCGAAGATGCGTAGTATAGCCACACTTTCACTGAAACAAGGGGAAGACATTTTGGCAGCAGTAGAGAATCTTGTGCAATGAGTAAACGCTTGACACAGGGTTTCACACTGAGGTCTGTCTAACTAAGTGCCAGCAGACGCGGTTAAACTTAGAGGCCCAGTTTTTATTTCACATTAGGCGTTAAGTATGTAGTGAAGCATGAGAATAAAGTAAGGTAAACCTCTTGGTAGCGGTAAAATGTTTGAAGCAAGAGTGGAAGTTCGAAGGTGGAGACTCCTTACTTCGTTCATGGTGCATATTCATGAAATACGAAAGCCTGGATAGCAAACAGGATTAGATACCCTGGTAGTCCTCGCCCTAAACTTATACAATAGCTTTATTAGCAAATAACCTTATTGTGTGCCTGAATACTTTGATCGCAAGATTGAAACTCAAAAGGCTTGGCTGTTCACTGTTTGAATCAGAGGAGCGTGTAATTTAATACGATGATCCGCGTGTCACCTCACCTTTCCTTGAAAGCGAACCACCTACAAAAGGTAGTCCGCTCAGGCATTGCATGGCCGTCGTCAGGATAACAATAAATGTTATCCTTAACCCAATTATGGATTAAGTCAGGTGTCATGGTCTTTATGGAAAGGGATATTATGCGCTACATTCTCTTAAACAATATACACATTAAATTAAGAGGCGGAGATTTTCTGAAACGGGAATCTTAAGTAGGATTTGATAGTAATCGGGAAGTAGAGCGTCCCGGTGAATTCTCACCCAGTGTTAGCACAAATCGCCCGTCGTCCCCTTCAAGTTAAGGATACGAGACGCCCCGCGGCGGGGTTATCCCTCCTTTTCGAGGATGGGTAAGTCGTAACATAGTAAGGGTAAGGGAACTTGTTCTTGGGCCAAGTTGTGCGCGTTCAATACGTACTTGGCCGCCCTCCGTAACTAGGATGATGAGTACTATTATTTCAATTATCTTTAAAACGCTTGCAATAATAATACCTCTGTTAGTGGCTATAGCTTATTTAACTTTAGCAGAGAGAAAGGTATTAGGGTATATGCAAGCACGAAAAGGACCTAATGTAGTTGGTGTCTATGGACTATTACAGCCTTTAGCTGACGGATTAAAATTATTCACTAAAGAGATGGCTATTCCCAATCATGCTAATTTGTCGGTTTATATTGTCGCCCCGATTCTATCGCTTACTTTAGCTTTTTTGGCTTGGGGGGTTATTCCTTTTAGCCCTGGGATTGTGCTGGCTGATATTAATGTTGGTATCTTATATATTTTTGCTATCAGTTCTATTGGGGTGTATGCTATTTTAATGTCTGGTTGGGGAAGTAATTCTAAATATGCATTCTTAGGGGCTATCAGAGCAGCAGCTCAAATGATTAGCTATGAAGTGTGTATAGGGCTTATTCTAATATCAGTAATATTATGTGCAGGTTCTCTTAATATTACTAAGGTTGTTTTAGCTCAAGCCGAGATTTGGTATATAATACCTTTATTTCCAGCTGCTTTAATGTTTTTTGCTTCGGCATTAGCTGAAACTAATCGGGCTCCTTTTGATCTTACCGAGGGAGAATCAGAGTTAGTATCTGGATATAATGTAGAATATTCTAGCATGTCGTTTGCCCTATTCTTTTTAGCTGAATACGGCCATATTATTCTAATGAGCTGTTTGATAAGTTTATTGTTTTTAGGTGGTTGGGCACCTTTTACAGGGATTCTAGGAATGGGCTGCTTAGCCCTTAAAACCACCGTAGTAGTGTTCGCATTTGTGTGGGTGCGAGCTTCTTTCCCTAGAATGAGATATGACCAACTTATGTATTTATTGTGGAAGTCTTACTTGCCTTTCAGTCTTGGTTTAATCGTTTTAGTTTCTGGCCTGTTGATAGGTTTAGATGCAGTGCCTTGCTAGCATTAGGAGATAACCCCCAATATGGGGGGGGGGTTAATGCTCACAAGCTTCCTGAGCGCATGCATATGGAATCACCAAACAAAATGTTACGAATAAGAACTCAACACCCAATAATCTCTATTGTGAATGGGGTTTTGGTTGATCTACCAGCTCCTTCTAATATTAGTTATTACTGGAATTTTGGTTCTTTGTTAGGACTTTGTTTAACTATTCAATTGATTACCGGAATATTTTTAGCTATGCATTATTGTTCTGACGTTAGTTTAGCTTTTGACTCAATTTCCCATATTTTAAGAGACGTTAATTATGGTTTTATGTTAAAGTATATTCATGCTAATGGAGCTTCATTATTTTTTCTCTGTGTTTATATCCATATGGGCAGGGGACTCTATTATGGGAGCTACATGAAAATGGACGTTTGGAATATAGGGGTTATAATTTACTTAGTGATGATGTTAACAGCCTTCTTAGGGTATGTATTACCTTGGGGCCAAATGTCCTTTTGGGGAGCAACAGTTATTACTAACTTTTGTTCTGCTATACCTTATATAGGAACAGATATTGTTCAGTGGATTTGGGGGGGATTTAGTGTATCTAACGCGACTCTTAATCGGTTTTTCTCTCTACATTATCTTTTTCCTTTTCTTATAGTTGGATTAGGCATATTACATATTCTTAGTTTACACACAGCCGGGTCAAATAATCCTTTAGGTATTGACTCTAATATAGACAAAGTTACCTTTCATGTTTATTATACTTATAAGGACTTGTTTGGTATAATGGTACTTAGCACTATTTTAATTATACTTTGTTATTTTATGCCTAATGTATTAGGTGATCCTGAAAATTTCATTCAAGCCAATCCTTTAGTAACTCCTGTTCATATCCAACCAGAATGGTACTTCTTATTTGCATACGCTATATTACGCTCTATACCCAACAAACTTGGGGGGGTCTTGGCTATGGTATTTAGTATCTTGGTGTTATTATTATTGCCCCTTATTCATACTAGTAAATTGAGAGCTTTAACGTTTAGGCCTTTAGGTAAAATAGCATTTTGGTTTTTAGTGGCTGATTTTATACTATTAACCTGGTTGGGGGCCAATCCAGTAGAGGAGCCTTATGTTATGGTTGGTCAATTTGCTTCTATATTTTACTTTACCTACTTTTTATTGTTAATCCCCCTGTTAGGTTGGGTAGAAAATTATTTACTGAAATAGCCCCCCTTAATCTTGGGTAACTTTTTGTTGTTGGTAATAAGCCTCACTGAATAGACAGGTTGTCGGCATGCTTATAGACCAACCGGCCCCTGCTTTTCTATAGCTTATCACCCCAAGGTAAATCAGATAAGTGTAAGTATTTACGACAATTTACACATATTCTATGACACTGGAGAGCCGGCGGCCTCCTTAATATCAGATGAATAGCTTATTTCTCATAATATCCTTAGGAATAGTTGTAGCTAGTTTTATGGTCATATCTACGCCGAATCCTGTTTATTCAGTATTCTGGTTAGTTATTGCCTTTGTTAATGCTGCTGTTATGTTTATATCGTTGGAATTAGACTACATAGGCCTAATATTTATAATTGTCTATGTGGGGGCTATCGCTATTTTATTCCTGTTCGTAATTATGTTAATTCAACAGCCTAATAAGGTATATTCTCAAGATCACTCGCATTTTTTACCTGTGGGATTATCTGTTATATTCCTATTTTCTAGTTTACTCACCAATAGCCCGAAATATATCAGCAATCCTGTTATAGGGTCTAAAACTAACATTGGAGCAATTGGAAGTCATCTTTATACAACTTATTATGAGTTAGTGTTAATTGCTAGTTTGGTGTTACTAGTAGCTATGATAGGGGCCATATTATTAGCCAAGCAACCAAATTCACCTTTTTTGTATAATTTCTATGGTGAATCATTACGTAGTAGGCAAGATCTCTTCCTACAAATCAGCAGAGAGCACCTTTAGGTGCCTTCTGGCCAAGTGCTAGTGCACGTCTCCGCTTAGAAACATGGAGTTCAAAGGAATACTAATACTACTTATCGTTAGCGGGACATTATCAATTCTAATCTTAGGGGCATCTTATCTATTAGGATATAAACAACCCGATATGGAAAAAGTGTCAGTCTATGAATGTGGGTTTGATCCTTTTGATAACCCGGGAAATCCCTTTTCCGTTAGATTCTTCTTAATTGGTATCTTGTTTTTAATATTTGATCTTGAAATATCTTTTTTATTTCCCTGGGCTGTCACATATATGGGCCTACCTTTATTTGGATATTGGGTTATTATGTTATTTTTATTTATCTTAACTTTAGGGTTAATTTATGAGTGGATAGAAGGGGGCTTAGAGTGGGAAAACTAGCCTCTAATTGGTATAGCGTATGTCTTATTTAATATTGTCAATTGTCATCTTATTAATCGGAATTTTAGGTATTATTCTTAATAGAAGCAATTTAATTATTATGTTAATGTGTGTAGAGCTAGTTTTACTGGCCTCTACTATTTTGCTTCTATTTGAGTCTCGTGTGCTTTACACGCTTTTTGGTCAAATTTTTGCGATTGTGATTCTAACTGTTGCAGCTGCCGAATCTGCTATCGGTTTAGCCATTATGGTTAACTATTACCGTTTACGTGGTACAATTGCTGTTCGAGCCTTAAATTTATTAAGAGGTTAACTCCTAATTAGAAATGAGCCAAATACCTATGCAATATTTTAACTTAGCGGAGGAAAATTATTCTAAGTATGGATTATCAGTAATACAGCTTATACAGATTGGTAAGTTCTATGAACTTTGGCATGAGCCTGATACTCGTAGTAAGCAACAAGCATACTTTCAAGCCGAGTTATTAGTTGAGTCATCCATGCGAAGTGGGCCTTTGGGGGCAACGCCACCTATTGAACAAGTTGCCTCGTCACTTGATATGAGAATAACGTCGCCCGGTAAAAGATCCTTGCTTCAAATGGGGTTTCCAATTTATTCCCTTACTACCCACCTAAGTACCTTGTTGGATAAAGGTTGGACTGTTATAGTTATCGATGAATTAGTCACTGGTAAATCGGGACCAAAACAACGCGCAGTGTCTCAGGTCTATTCTCCTAGTTGTAATTTAGAGGACTGTTCGGAGTTATCCTATGTGTTATCGATTTATTTTTCTCAAGACGACTTATTAGGTATTACTTTATTTTCAGCCATGAGTGGGCATAGTATAATGTTTCCTGTCTCTTGGACGGACAGAGACAAAGTGGCCCGGCTATTAATTAGCTATCGTGTTAGAGAAATAGTAATTTGGGTAAACTTGGGGGTTGGCTTAGATATTTTAACAAATAAAATATATAATTTGTTAATTGATTGAAATTTATTCCCCTCTGAGCCCAATGCTAAAATTGAAGTTATGGGAGAAACACTAACCAACTTGCCGTGTTATTTATCTTATAGGTACGAAAATAATAATAAGGAGTGGCTTTTGCTCCATGTTTATGTGGGCATTAACGCAGAGTGGTTTAACAAAAATTATCAAGAATATACCCTTAGTAAGATATTTCAAAGTACTTGGACAGAAAATGTTAATCAGGTAAATTTAATTAGCCTTTTAGGAGTATTACACTTTATTAACGATCGAAATCCTGATCTTATTAAAAACCTCCAGCTCCCCGAGTGTTACAATTCTGCTGTTAGCCCCCTAAACTTAATATTATGTAATCGAGCAGAATATCAATTGGACTTATTGCCTAAGGGAGGAAAACTGGGCGGGCTACTTAGTTTGGTTGATTACTGTTCTACTGCAATGGGTAAAAGACTACTTAAATTCAGACTTCTTAACCCCATTACAGATTATTATGAATTAAATCTCCGTTATGAGGAGATTGCTACATTTAAACAATTAATTGACAAGAAAATATTTGACAACTCCGAGTTAAAACACATTAAAGATTTATCTTCTTTACATCGTCAATGGGCAATATGTGCCTCGAGTGATACTGCCTTGCCACCTAAAAAGTTAAGTAAAATTTACCATTCTTATTTGTTTGCTAGTCAACTAATAAGTAAGTTAACAAATAATAAATGAATTAATGTTCAATTACCCCCCTCAGTCGGGCCCCAACTAGAATCGCTAATTGAGGAAATAGGCCGAGTTTTCCAGGTAGATAGCCTTTTAGGTGATTTTAAATATGTATTACGGCCAACTGATAATTTAACTAACCTCCTTGCACAACAACAAATTTTAAGGGCCCAACTTACAGAGTGGGCCGAACAGACTTCAAATATTGTGTTTCAAGACACAATTTCTATTAAAGCTGAATATTTTAATAAAGAGGGCTATGCTTTCGCTATTTCGTATAAAAAGTTAGTTAAGTTAGAACATTACATGACTAACGCCCCCATGTCCGATAATCCAATTATTGTGTTGGGTAAAAGAGGAAGTAGCCTTATAATAACTAGTTCCACCATTCAAAAAGTCTCAATCAAATTAAGTTTATTAGAAGAGCAAATTAATACTTATGTTAAACAAACTTATAACCGGGAACTTAAAAGATTATATTTTAGTTATTCTGATCTGTTTTTACCCTTAGTAAATATGATTTCTAGATTAGATGTTGCACTAAGCGGGGCTATTGCGGCTATTAAGTTCAATTATACTAAACCCTGCTTAACGAAACACCAACAAACCAGGGGATTAATTGAAGCAATTAACCTGCGACACCCACTAGTAGAACAGTTGAACACTCAAGAAGAATGTGTAGCCCATAATATTAGTTTAGAGGATAAGGGAATGTTAATATTCTCAGTAAATGGTGCAGGAAAATCTACTCTACTTAGAACAATTGGAGTAAACGTAATCTTAGCTCAAGCAGGAATGTATGTAGCTGCAGACTCATTTAGGTTAAGACCTTATCACTATTTAATTACTCGTATTTTGGGGGGGGATGATCTTCATAAAGGCCAAGGTACTTTTGAGGTCGAAATGAGAGATCTTTCAACTATATTAAAGCTAGCTAATTATAACAGTTTAATATTAGGGGACGAAATTTGTCATGGAACAGAAGTCAGTTCAGGGACAGCAATATTAGCTGCAACAATTGAAAGATTAACAGCTGCACAAACTAGTTTTGTTCTTTCTACTCATTTACATCAAGTTTTTTCTTTAATTGATTCGCCAGTTCGGTGCTATCATTTATCTGTTATGCAACAAAAAGATTTGGGCCTAATTTATGAACGTAAATTAAAACCTGGTCCGGGACCCTCCCAATATGGCATTGAAGTTATGGGCCACATAATTAATGACAAAAAATTTTATAATAGTGCTTTAAAATATCGTAAACTTATTAACTGGGAGCCACCATCCCGAAGTGGGTTAAGTTCTTTAGCAGTATTCCGCCCTTCTAAATATAATGCTCAAGTTTTTATTGATTCGTGTGAAATATGCGGAGCTCCAGCGGAAGCTATCCACCACATTCAACCTGAAAAATTATGTAATAGAAGGTCTAACTTGGTGCCAGTCTGCTCAAGCTGTCATTTAGATATTCATAGAAATAAGATCTCTATTTTAGGTTGAAAGAGAACCCCGGGACATAGGAAATTATATTGGGTTTATCTTAATGAGTCTTTAGACAGTGGAACTGAGTAAAGTCTAGGGTCTATCGGTAAGGACGTGAAATACGAAATAACAAGGGAGAGACTTTGAACTTGTTTATCCTAACTGAAAAGGGTAAGTTGAATAGTTAATTGAAACATCTTACTAAACTATGAGGAATACATCAACTGAGATTCCGTGCGTAGCGGCGAGCGATAGCGGAGAAATTGTCTTAAACAGATAATTAAGATGATTGGACATCTAGACTAAACCCCGATAGACACCTATAGAGAAAGTACCGTGAGGGAAAGACTCAGAATTGGTTCTAAAAGTTACCTTTTGCATAATGGGCCTGCAAGACAAGATTTGGCAAGCTTAAGTAGTAAATGAAGGCGTAGTGATAGCAAGACAAACTCGTTAGTCAAATTTTCCCGAAACCAAGTGATCTAACCATGGCCAGGTAGCTATGCTGACCGAACCAGTGATTGTGGCAAAAATCTTGGATGAGCTGTGGTTAGCGGTGAAATACTAGTCGAACTTGGATATAGCTGGTTCTCTACGAAACTTATCTTAGTAAGGCGCCCCAAGCTGATTCGCCCCCAAACCCCGGGGGTTTGAATTACTGGTGTAGTAAGACTATGGCGATAAGGCCCCTAGTCAAGAGGGGGAAGCCCCAACCAGAAATTAAAGTCACTAATACAGATTAAGTGTATAAAGAGGGCTCAACTTAGACAAACAGAAAGTAGGCTTGGAAACAGCCATCTGCACAGGAAAACGTAAAAGTTCACTGAATGAGCCAGGGACCTCTAATAATTAAGGCGGCTAAATCTGTAACTGAAATTCTGGAAGCCAGACCGTAAGGAAGCATCAACTGGCTTGTTAGTAGAGCGTTCTGTAGGCACGATATGTGCGCACCTTGTAAGATAAACAGAAGTGATAATGCAGGCATGAGTAGTACAAGATTAACTCCCAAATAAATATATATATGTATACAGCTTCTAAGGACATTATGCCCGATGAATTATAATTTTTATACCTGTTCAGGAAAAATATTATGGTACTTCGTACCTTCAACTGTTATTTATGGGATTTATATCTAGGCATAATTTCTCTTAAGGAACTCGGCAAAATAAGATCTCGACTGTTTACCAAAAACATAGCTCTCTGCTAAAGGCTACTTAAGTATAGGGGGTGAATTCTGCCCAATGGTTGTACAGTGAAACTAAGTACTAACGTATAAAGCGAAACCCAACTGAATGGCCGCGGTAACTCTGACCGTGATAATGTAGCACAATAAATAGCCAATTAATTGTTGGCGGGTATGAATGGAACCACGAGGGTTTTACTGTCTCAAGAGGAAAGCCGATGAAATTATAGTTGTAGTGAAGATACTACATAGACATTGTAAGACGAAAAGACCCTATCGAGCTTTACTGGATACCGATAGCGTTAACTCAAAATGATCGATACTAAGTATTCTAATTTTGAGTTAATAATTTTTGTTGGTGGGACAGTTTAGTTGGGGCGACTGCCTTTGAATAAGAAACGAAGGCGAGCTTATGGTATACAAAGCTAATCTCATTAGCCTGACAGTGAGGGGGACACCCCTAGCTGGCACAAGGACTACATCCTATGTGGGCGATAATGACCCGATATAATTGTCCAAAATAAATATCGAAAGCGGATAAAAGCTACCGTAGGGATAACAGCGTAATATTGTCGGAGAGTTCTTATCGAGGACAGTGTTTGCGACCTCGATGTTGAATTGCGGTGCCCTGGTGCTGTAGAAGGTACCCTAGGTTGGTCTGTTCGACCATGAAAACCGTACATGATTTGAGTTCAGAGCGTGGTGACACAGCTCGGTTTCTATCTACAATGTTCAATCCCAACTTTTTTGAGTCCTAGTACGCAAGGAATGGTCTCAGCGATGCTCGACTATATTGGCCCCATCGATGTAATTAACTTCTGGCTGCTGCAAAGAAGGAGAACAAAAGGTTTAGGGATTAATAAGATCACCTTCTTATATGCCATGTGGGTGCATAGCCCCTGGCATACTATGGAATTAACACTAGGGCTCATCATACTAATAGTGTTGACGTATGGATTAAAGGCCCCCACTTTAAGATTAGCTATGCTACTTGCGGGGGCTGCTGGGCTATTAGCTGTGCCCCACCTACTATGTTGGACACAGGCGATTAAGATGTTGGTGATGCTTAGTGGGTTAGCTATACTATGTATGCTGGACCATCGAACATCGCATCGATCAAGCTCTTTATTGATTTTATTAGTGATCTTAGGTAATTTATTACTTATTGGGTCAACAAATTTAATTTCTATATATTTAGCATTAGAAATGCAAACATTATGTATGTTTATCTTAGTGGCTTATAATAAAAACTCATTATTATCGGCAGAAGCTGGGCTGAAATACTTCGTGTTGGGGGCACTATCTTCGGGGTTGTTCCTGTTTGGTTGCGCCTTAATTTATGGCTCCACAGGAGAGCTTGAGCTTCAATTTATTCGTATGAGCATAGTATCTTATGAGATATTAGCTGGTAAATGTTTTATTACTATCTCATTGTTATTTAAAGTATCTGCAGCCCCATTTCATATGTGGGCCCCCGATGTCTACGAGGGGGCTCCAACTTGGGTAGCTGCGCTATTATCTATCGTGCCTAAACTGGGAGTACTAGCTATTATAGTACAAATAGGCTTAAATGAAATGGGGTTATTAATAGCCGGATTAATTTCTTTGATTGTCGGGGCTATAGGAGCTTTGAATCAAACTCGAATAAAAAGACTACTAGCTTATAGCGGGATAAGTCACATGGGGTTTGTGTTGCTTGGAATAGCCATTGGGTCTATAGAAAGTCTTCAGGCGAGTTTAATGTATATAGGTGCCTATATAATAACTCAAGTTCTACTTTGGTCTGTAGTACTAATTATATCCCCTAAAAGAGACATGCTTATTGAATTTAGTGGTGTTTCAAGATTAAGCCCAATGTTAGCACTAGCATTAGCTACAGGTTTATTGTCTACTGCAGGAATTCCCCCTTTAATTGGGTTTTTAACTAAATGGTATATTATCTTAGCAGCTGTTGGTAAAGGTTACTATATTAGCGCTTTAACAGCTTTAGTTTGTTCCGTGATAGCTGGAGTTTATTACCTTAGATTAGTTAAAATTATGTTTTATCAACCTTTGTCAACGCCTTTAGTAATAACAAAGATACTAAATTCTCCACGTGGCAGCGTAGCACCGGAGGAAACGGGCTTAGGCAAGGCAATATTAATAGGGGCAAGTTTATATTTAGTATTAACAATTATAGTATGTCCTAGTTTGTTCTTTCAGTTAACACATTTAATTATTTTAGATTTATTCCCATGTATCTTCTAGTTATATTAATACCACTACTAAGCGCAGTCGGAAGCGGACTAGGGGGTCGCCATCTAGGAAGAAAGGGGGCTGGCCTGTTAAGTTCTGTGTGTGTTCTCGCCAGTAGCCTTCTCTCTTTTGTATTATGTTATGAAATCCTTATTAATGGGGCTACAGTATATATAGAGTTAGGCAGATGGATAGAGTCAGATTTACTAATGACTAGCTTTGGCTTCCAATTTGATATGGTAACAGCTGTAATGTTAATAGTAGTAACCACAATTAGCGGGCTAGTTCATGTATATTCTACAAGTTATATGAGAGAAGACCCCCATTTACCTAGATTCATGAGCTACCTGTCTCTATTTACCTTTTTTATGTTAGTTTTAGTTACTAGTAATAATTATGTGCAATTATTTATTGGTTGGGAAGGTGTCGGTTTATGTTCTTATTTATTAATTAACTTTTGGTTTACGCGTATACAAGCTAATAAAGCAGCAATTAAGGCAATGTTAATTAATAGAATAGGGGATATAGGATTAATGCTAGCTATTATATTAATCTGGAAAGAATTTGGGGTATTAGATTACTGTAGTTTATTCTCCGCCTTATCATCATCTTCAGCTTGTACTTGTATTTGTATACTACTAACTATAGGGGCCGTAGGAAAATCTGCCCAATTAGGGTTGCATACTTGGTTGCCGGATGCTATGGAGGGCCCCACACCTGTTTCGGCCCTAATTCACGCAGCGACAATGGTGACAGCAGGGGTGTTTTTAATTATAAGATCAGCTCCCCTTTTTGATTACTCTCCAACTGCAACAATTATTGTGGGGTTAGTTGGCTCCTTAACTGCTTTTTTTGCAGCTACAGTAGGATTAGTCCAATCGGATATAAAAAAAGTTATTGCTTATTCTACTTGTAGTCAATTAGGATATATGGTAATGGCTTGTGGCACTTATAGCTGTCTAAGTAGTTTATATCATCTATTAACTCATGCTTTCTTTAAGGCTTTATTATTCTTGGGGGCGGGCTCAATAATTCATGCTCTTTTAGATGAACAAGATCTTAGAAAAATGGGGGGGATAATCCGGGGCCTACCTTTAACATATGTATTAATGTTGATTGGTTCATTGTCTTTAGCTGGTTTTCCCTATTTATCTGGATTTTACTCTAAAGATTTAATATTGGAATTAACTTATAATAATTATTGTTTAATATCTATTTATTGGTTAGCTTCAATTACAGCCTTCTTAACTGCTTTTTATTCATTCCGATTAATCTACTTAAGTTTTGTGTCTAAGCCTAATTTAACACGTATAAGCGCACAACACTTACAAGAAGCTGATTGGAACTTATTGGGTCCTTTATTAGTATTAGCAGCAGGAAGTATATTAGTTGGTTATATTGCCCAAAATATGGTGTTTGCGCCGGGGATACGTCCCTTGCCGCTTGTGCCTACAATAGTTTCTTTAGCACCAGTTATTATGTCCGTAACAGGGATATTACTAGTGTTTATACTTCGTCCATATGTTGTTTATTATATTACACGCCCCAGCATATATGGTTTTTTATTTTATGCCTGGGAGTTTAATCAAATAGCAAATTATTATATTGGAAGCGCAGTTTGGAAGTTCGGCCATTTTGTGTCTTATCGTACTATAGATAGGGGAGTTTTAGAGATTTTAGGCCCCACTGGAATAGCTCGATTCATGGTTGAGAGAACTAAAGAGTTAAGCAGCCTACAATCTGGTTTATTATTTAATTATGCATTAATGATATTAGTTGGAACAGCTATCGCACTTAAGTACCTAGTCGCAAATTAGAAACAGGTTCTTTTCCAAGTCCGGAGTAATATCCTAAAATAGGAGAAAACTAGCCGCAAGGTAGTGGCTAGTAATTATATTAATATGATATTAACTTGTATAGTTGGCTCTATATTAGTAAGTATAGTAATTATAGCATTAATTCCCAGGGAAAATAGTCTGAAACTACGCCAGCAAGCGTTAGAGTGGTCTCTGATTACATTTGCTCTTTCTATTTTATTATTAGTTAACCTTCATCAAGAAGCTCAATTTCAACAGATAATAGAATTCAATTGGGTAAGTACAATAGGTTGGTTTGAAGGTTCTCCAATATTGTTTGCTATTGACGGGATCTCTATATTTTTCATTGTACTAAGTACTTTATTAACCCCTATTTGTATCTTAGTAAGTTGGAATAGTATTAAGTTTCTTGTTAAGGAGTTTATTATATGCCTTTTAGGCATGGAGTTACTATTAATTGGGGTATTTTCAACATTAGATCTGTTAATATTTTATGTGCTATTTGAGAGCATATTAATACCTATGTTCTTAATAATCGGAGTGTGGGGAGCTCGGGCAGAGAAGATAAAAGCTGCCTATTATTTCTTTTTTTATACTTTAGTTGGTTCAATATTAATGTTACTTAGCATAGCAGTTATTTATAGAATAACGGGCACAACCGACTACTTATCTTTAACTAACATTCAAATTGATAATAACATTCAAATTTGGTTATTTGTGGGTTTCTTCCTTAGTTTAGCAGTTAAAATACCTATGATCCCCTTTCATATATGGTTGCCTCTTGCGCATGTTGAGGCTCCTTTAGCTGGTTCAGTGATTCTGGCTGGAATATTATTAAAATTAGGGGGTTATGGATTCATTAGATTCGCTTGGCCTCTTTTCCCAGAAGCAACAGAGTATTTAGCACCAATCATATTAACGTTATCATTAATAGCAGTAATATATGGAAGTTTAACTACTTGCAGACAGGTAGATGCAAAACGTCTGATAGCCTATTCCTCGGTAGCTCATATGGGAATAGTAACAATAGGCTTATTTACTCATACGATGGAGGGTTTAATAGCCTCTATATTCTTAATGATAGCCCATGGAGTGGTTAGCCCCGCTTTATTTATAGCAGTAACGCTGCTCTATGAGAGACATCACACAAGGTTAATTAGGTATTATAGGGGAGTAGTTATGACTATGCCCCTATTTTCTATCATATTTATGGTGTTTACTTTAGCTAATATTGCTGTTCCTCTTAGTTGTAACTTTGTTGGAGAATTTTTATCCTTAGTAGCTGCTTTTTCTACTAGTACATCATTAGGTATTCTTACCTCAACTAGTATGGTCATAGCTGCTGCTTATTCGTTATATTTATATAATAGAATTTGTTTTGGGCAACTTTCTCCATATTTAATATTTTCGAGAGATATTAATAGACGAGAGTTTAATGGGCAATTACCGCTAATAGTAGCTATTGTATTATTGGGGGTAGTTCCATACCCCCTAATCGAGTTAGTTCGTGTATGTTTGCCCAGATTTTTATAATTTTCCTCTTTCCTGTGCCTACTTGGTTTTTATGTGTGTGTGTGTGTGTGTGTGTGTGTGTGTGTGTACTTATTTTTAATGGTGGTAGGGGCAGGAGTTGAACCTACATAACCAGATTATGAGTCTGAGAACTTACCGTTAGTTGACCCTACAAGCTGAGCTTAGCTAAGCACTATGTAACCATGGCCCGGGCTAAGAGCCCCACCAGTAAATACATACATACAAAAACAACCAAACCACATCTACAAAATGCCAATACCAACTAGCAGCCTCAAAACCAAAATGATGATGACGAGTATAGTGATAACCTATTAGTCTAGCTAGACACACAGTCAAAAATACAGTCCCTATTATAACATGAAAACCATGAAAACCTGTGGCCATAAAAAAGGTTGAACCATAGACGGAGTCGGAAATCGCAAAGGGCGCTTCGTAATACTCCATAGCTTGTAGGGCTGTGAATTGAATTCCAAGGATTACGGTACAAGTCAGTGATTGTATGGCCTCTAATCTTTGTCCGCTAACTATGGCGTGATGTGCCCATGTAACTGTTGCTCCTGAACTAAGTAATATAGCTGTGTTTAATAGGGGCACAGAAAATGGGTCTAACACTTCTATACCAACAGGGGGCCAAACAGCCCCCAATTCTATAGTGGGAGATAAACTACTATGAAAGAAAGCCCAAAAGAACGCAAAAAAGAAGCAAACTTCAGAAGTAATAAAAAGGATCATACCATATCTTAATCCTTTTTTTACTATTTGAGTGTGGTGTCCTTGGAAAGTGGCTTCTCTAATAATATCTTTCCACCAAACAAACATTGTTAATATTATTGTCATTGCGCCTAAATACATTATCCATGTATAACTGTAATGAAAATATAACACTGAGCCCACTGTAATTAGTAGGGCCCCAATTGCGCCTATATAAGGCCATGGACTAGGATCCACTAAATGATAAGGGTGATAAGCCTTACTCATGGCTCCCCGGCGGGGAATCGAGCGGAGACTAATACTCCTACCCAACAATTATTCTAAGTGTGGGTTAATGTAGATTTAGAGTATCATTAATGTATATGGTAGTTAGTAAACAAAATACATATGCTTGAATCAAGGCCACGGCAATTTCTAGTAAAGTTATAAAAACCATTACTAATATTGGGGCTAAGCTTAAAACTAACATTCCATTACTAATCATTGCAAACCCAAAACTTGCTAATATAGCAAATAAAAGGTGTCCAGCAGATAAATTAGCCGCTAATCGAACACCTAAGGAAATTGCCCGGGAAAGATAGCTAACCGTTTCAATTATAACTAATAGCGGGGCTAATGATAAAGGAGCCCCGCTAGGCATCATCATTGAAGCAAAGTTCCAACGGTATTGTGTTATACCCAATATTGTCACTGCTATTAAAATAGATAAACTTAGCCCGAAAGTAATAACAATATGGGCAGTTGGGGTAAACACATAAGGAAATAGACCTAACAGATTTAGTCCAGCAATAAACGCAAATAGGGTTATAATAAAAGTAAAATACTGATTTCCCTTATTAGCTGTAGAATCTTTTACTAATTCTAAAAAGTGGGTATAAACAATCTCTTGTATAGCCTGCAATCTTGTAGGTATTAATTTATATGAACAACTCCCTATTAATATTGCACTTAATAGAATAAGCATCATAAGAGAAGAATTAGTAATTATCCCCCCAATTATCCGAACTACATTAAATTGATCAAAGAAAGAAGCTGCCATATTGAATATATGTAGGAAATGTCCCTATCTACGGAGTATATCTTGTAGTATAGCATATGCTCGATTAACCCCGAGTCCCTTACTAGGGGCTGCCCCCTCTTCCTGTAGTATACTTCTTATACGTAAATTATTTTGAATTTTAGGTAAAATAAATAAACTCATAATACTATAAAGTGCTAACAAAATTATTAGTGTCCAGCTATATTGAGTTAAATAAGCAGTTATATCTAAGTGAGGCATTATTCGATGATTGAAAGATCCTCTAAAGATCAGCACATAATGAAGATAGCCAGCTGATATATTTATCCATGCTAACAGCCTCTATAACAATGGGCATAAAAGAGTGATTAGCACCACATAACTCGGAACATTGACCATAAAATAATCCCGGTCTTTTAGCTAAAAATCCGGTTTGATTAAGACGTCCAGGCACAGCATCCATTTTAATAGCTAATGAAGGTACAGCAAATGAGTGAAGTACATCTGCGCCTGTAACTAAAACTCTTACATAAGTATCAATAGGAACAACCATTCTATTGTCAACTTCTAATAGTCGGAGATCGCCGGGTTGAAGGTCACTCGTAGGTATCATGTAAGAATCAAATTCTAAGGTACTATCTTCACCTAAGGTAGTTTGATAGTCTGAATACTCATAAGACCAATACCATTGATGACCTATGGCTTTTACTGTCACACCGGGTTCTACTATCTCATCCATCAAATAAAGTAGTTTCAAAGAAGGGAATGCTATAAACACTAGTATAACTGCCGGTATTATAGTCCAAACAATTTCTATCGTAACCCCCTCAATAAGATAGCGATGATAAGCTTGGCCTGTTAATCCTCTTATAATCAACCACAATACAGTTGTTATTATAATAATTAAAATAAACATAATTTGGTTATGTAGAAACAAAATCTCTTCCATAACAGGACTAGCAGCATCTTGGAAGCTTAGTTGAAATGGCTCAGCCGCGTCACGTAGGAGCGAGGCCTCTAATAATGCATTAATTGGAGTTTTCATTCTTCTCTAGCCCTGTTACTTTGTTGACACACCCAAAAGCTTTTCCAATTCCGTATATATGGCCCCAAGAGTGTTCTCACCTACTTTAGATTACTTTTAATCTAGAGTAAGC